ATTTGACGGAAGACATCAAATAAACTAAATTGAAACAAAATAAAGAAAAAGAAGTGGTATTGGGAAACATTTGTCCTATATGTGCAAATTGAAATCGGGCATATCTTTACCTGGAGTAGAGCATAAACCTAAAAGAATTGAAGAGGCCCATTCAGGAACAAGAAAATTACATCGTGATTTGGATTGGATCTCGATGAAACAATACATCAATGAAAAGTTAGTTTAATACGTTTAGTGAATTTTTTTTTATTCTAATTAGAGTATATATTTATAATATATATTTATAGTATAGAGAAACAAGCTAAAACTTATCTTTCTGGAACAATAGAAGAAAAGTTTCCTTTGCTAAAAGTTAGACAGAGCCTACTATGCAAAAAGAAAGGGGGCTGGAATCTACACATTGATTTGTTTTTTCACGATTTTATTTTTTTTGAACCGTATGCATCAAAAGGTGCGTGTACGGTTCCTAAGGGATAGTATAAAGTACTATCCTAATCAACCGACTTTATCGAGAAAGATTGCTTTTTTTAGGCCAAGAGGTTGATAGTGAGATCTCTAATCAACTTATTGGTCTTATGGTATATCTCAGTATAGAGGATGATACCAAGGATCTCTATTTGTTTATAAACTCTCCCGGAGGGTGGGTAATACCCGGAGTAGCTATTTATGATACCATGCAATTTGTACGACCAGATGTCCATACAATATGCATGGGGTTGGCCGCTTCAATGGGATCTTTTATCCTGGTCGGAGGAGAAATTACCAAACGTCTAGCATTCCCTCACGCTTGGCGCCATTGAGTTTTTTATTTTAAATTTGAGAGAAAAAAGACTATGCCTTCGCAGTAATATTAAGTAATAATAGCATGGCACTTGGAATTCAATATGAGAAAATTATTATTATTTTTTCAAACATTAGATTATGTATTGAAAGAGTAGTATGAAATTAAAGATATTTCCGATTGTTTCTTATCTATCGGGAATCCATTTCAGCGTCACAAACTTTTTTTCGCACTGTATAGGTATAGAGTAGGAAAAAAAGAAATAAAATTTTCCTTAGCTCAAAAAGAAACTTTGGGATTGCTGAATCACAGAGGCCATAAATATATGAAGCAACGGAACCATCATAGTATTTTTTAACTTGTCCGAAAGGAAGGGTGGTAATTGGATCATTTGCCAATCCGGGTCTTATAGATCCCATATTTTCTCTTTCATTTAATTCGATGGAAGGTCAAAGTAAATTCTATTATAGAGCCGTATGCACTGCACAAAAGATGCCTGTACGGTTGTTCAATTTATCTTTTTTTTATTCTTTTGTTTTCACCTCATTATGCAAGATAGAGGAACCATTGATTTATCATCAGGGTAATGATCCATCAACCCGCGAGCTCTTTTTATGAGGCACAAACGGGAGAATTTATCCTGGAAGCGGAAGAACTACTGAAACTGCGCGAAACCATCACAAGGGTTTATGTACAAAGAACGGGCAAACCCTTATGGATTGTATCCGAAGATATGGAAAGGGATGTTTTTATGTCAGCAACAGAAGCCCAAGCTCATGGAATTGTTGATCTTGTAGCGGTTGGTTGAATGAAAATAGCAAAGATTTCACGTAAATTTGTGATTTTATTTAGATTCTTACCGCGTTTAATATTTAATAATCTATTAAATATTAAATAGAATATAATTAAATAGAAAGAAGCAATTGATAATAATCCGGTTAGGATAGATCTAAACCAGCCTAGTATGTATATGATTCAGCATGCCAACGATTAAACAACTTATTAGAAACACAAGACAGCCAATAAGAAATGTCACGAAATCCCCCGCTCTTCGGGGATGTCCTCAGCGCCGAGGAACATGTACTCGGGTGTATGTGTGACGCGTTCAAATCATGAGCTGGTACACAAGAAAAGAAAGCCTTTTTCCAGTATCAATGATCAGTACCAGTGAATAGGATAGAATGGAAGAATTCCACTCACTATCCTAAAAAAAATCCTTTATATCCCTGTGTATGCAATTTATGGTTTCCATTGGTGCAAATCCAATCACCTGAATTTAAGATGAAAAGCAATTCCCCATTGGTAAAAAGGGTTATCCATTAAGCGGGGGAAATAAGCAGAAAAACGATGTTCCCACTTTTGCAAGAACGGACTCACAGGGTCAGCTACCTAGCTAAATTTCATAATTAAATACCGTTACTGTATAGGTAGATCTCGTTGTGAAAGACCTATTACTAAATAATTCATGGGTAGAGCCAAAGGGTGTGAACTGTACAAGTTACCAATAAATATTGATTAAGGAAGGGGCTCCGGTGTATAGAGAGGACCTCACCGTTTAAGAAGTAACCATAGAAACGACGGAACCGCTATTCTTTTATCCATTCATATTTACTATTTTTTTATCTGGTATCCCGGAATTTTTTTTTAGCGACGAAATACCCTAAAAAAAAAAAATAGTGTTCGGGAAGGTTATAGTAGCAAAAGCCATTGGAATTTTAATTTTATACATTGGAAGAATCCGTTTTGTTATCAATCGATCAGTAAAGAGGAAAATAATAACTGAAAGAACGGAAATAAACAATCAATTAGTTATTCATCAAAGTTTTATTTATTCAATGACCAGAATTAGACGAGGATATGTAGCTCGTAAACGTAGAACAAAAATTCGTTTATTTGCATCAAGCTTTCGGGGGGCTCATTCAAGACTGACTCGAACTATTACTCAACAGAAAATAAGAGCTTTAGTTTCTGCTCATCGGGATAGAGATAGGCAAAAGAGGGATTTTCGTCGTTTGTGGATTACTCGGATAAATGCAGTAATTCGTGAGAGTATGGTATCCCATAGTTATAGTAGATTAATATATGATCTGTACAAGAGGAAATTACTTCTTAATCGTAAAATACTTGCACAAATAGCTATATTAAATCGGAATTGTCTTTATATGATTTCCAATGCGATCATAAAAGAAAGGGATTGTAAGGAATCCACCGAAAAAATTTAAATAAAGTTCCCCGGAGACTAAACTCCGGGAAGGTATAGTCAAAATTAGTATGATAAAAAGTAATAAAAATGAGACTGAGCGAACAAAAAAAAAGATTTATTCTTCCCCGACTCTGTGAATCTTTTTTCTTACAACAATGAAATCTAGATTCTTGGATTTTTCTAACAAAACAGCCATCCACGTTTGAATTCGGATTATAATTTGGATTCGATTGAAGAGTAAGTCTATTTATTTCTGGTTCGAAAACTAGTAGTTCTGGCGGTTGACTCGGTTCTTTCAAACTTTTTCTCGTTATTAAGAAAAGGTAACAAAGATAAAATACGAGCTTGTTTTATAGCGATAGTAATTAATCGTTGTTGTTTCAAGGTCAATCTATTCACTCGTCTAGATAATATCTTTCCTTGTTCACTAATAAAACGACTAATTAAACTCATATTTCTATAATCAATTCGATCCCCCGATTGAATCGGGGGCAAACGCCGACGAAAAGATCGTTTGGATTTAAGAAAAGGTCGCTTGGATTTATCCATGGTTTGTTTATTCCTTATCCCTGAAAATCCTATTTCTATTCCAGTCGGATCAAAAATGAATTAGAATTAAGAAATAGGATTTGGTTTAGATTATTAAATATATGTTATATATATACTATGTCATTTTTTCTGTTCCTTGGAAGAGTGACAAACCTCGTTTAATCTATTTCTTTATCTCCCCATGAATCGTATGTTTGTAACAATAGGGACAAAATTTTCTCAATTCCAAGCGAGTAGGTGTATTGTGCCGATTCTTTTGAGTAATATATCTGGAAATGCCCGTTGATTCTTTATTAACACCGTTTCGCACACAACTGGTACATTCCAAAATAACCGTTACTCGGACATCTTTACTCTTGGCCATGAACCTCCTTTGGTTTTTGATTCAATCAACTCTTCCATTTTTTTTTTCGATCTGAAGAAGCGAATAATAAAGGAACAAAGAAAAAATAGAAGTTGTTAACTCGAAATCCAATTATGAAAGATTTCATTGGAATCAATAGAGTAATAGTAAATAATAAGTAATACAATGATTTCTAACTATATTTCTAATTGATGTACACTATATTATTTAAGTATCTTGTATGATACTGTTGCCCGAGACCCCCATTTCATTCCCACTCTCACTATATTATTTTATGAATTTAAGCCCGAATCCAAGTTTCGCTGAGATTGAATTCACTTTTATTCTTTCTCTTTCCTTATTTTTATTCGAAAAGGGAAAAAAGAGGGGGAGAGGCATTAGTTACAGATATTTGATTGTATCTCTAATCATCTTCAACCCTTCCCGTGGAAATAACTAAAATGAAAAAAAAGGGAATGTCAACGCATCCGGGAATAAACGATTGATCTCTATCAATAAACCTGCTAAAGACGCAAACCATAAAGTACTTAGTACCGGTGCCACCGAAAGATATGTTTTTAGATCTCGCATTGAAAATCTGCCTCCTTCTTTATTGGAATACATAACGTCAATACATATATAATCAGATGCATATGTAGTTAAAGACCATTTATATTTATATTTGGACGGGTAATCCCTAATTTAAATTGAAATTTACAATGATTCGGTAGATAAGATTTTTCTTTCTTTTCTTAAAAATGTTAAAAGAAAAAAATGTATCTTTCTGCCTGAGCATTGCTGAAAAATATTTTTTTTTCTTTTTAGCGTCTCATATTCGTGTATATAAGTCTTTTATTATTATTATATGTTATACAATATATGATATGAGCCAAAAAAGAACAAATAACAATATAAATTGTGTATATCAATGGAAGAAATAATACTATGGAAAGAAAGAACACTATGGAAAAGAAGACAGGGATTCTCTACAATGACACTGTAGACCAATTGAAAGGGATGTAGCGCAGCTTGGTAGCGCGTTTGTTTTGGGTACAAAATGTCACGGGTTCAAATCCTGTCATCCCTACCTATTACTTCTCCTCTGAGCAGTAACGAGGAATCAA